ATGAAATTCGTTCAAGAAAAGCCAAACGCGTAGTAATTTATACTGATAACGATCAGAATACCAACCCTATTACAACTACAAATAATACTAATAATAGTGATCAAGCGGAAGAGGTGGCTTTGATACGTTACTCGCAACAATCGGATTTTCGTCGGGATATAATCAAAGGATCCATGCGTGCTCAAAGACGTAAAACGGTTATTTGGGAAATGTTTCAAGCAAATGTGCATTCCCCGCTTTTTTTGGATCGAATAGACAAAACATTTTTTTTTTCTTCTTTTTATATCTCTGAAATGATGAATCTCATTTTTAGGAATTCGGTGGGGAGAGAACCAGAATTGAAAATTTCACATTTTTATTTTGAGGAGGAAGAGACAAGGGAAAAAGAGAAAAAAAACGAAGAAAAAAAAGAGGAAAATGAACGTATAGTAATATCAGAAACTTGGGATAGCATTATATTTGCTCAAGCAATAAGAGGTTTGATGTTAGTAACCCAATCTTTTCTTAGAAAATACATTGTATTGCCTTCATTGATAATTGCTAAAAATATTGGCCGTATGTTATTATTCCAATTCCCCGAATGGTATGAGGATTTGAAGGAGTGGAATAGAGAAATGCATGTTAAATGCACTTATAATGGTGTTCAATTATCAGAAACAGAATTTCCCAAAGATTGGTTAACGGACGGTATTCAGATAAAGATTCTATTTCCTTTCTGTTTGAAACCTTGGCGAAGATCTAAAATACGATCTCATCCTAGGGATCAAATAAAAAAAAAAGGAAAAAAAGACAATTTTTGTTTTTTAACAGTTTGGGGAATGGAAGCAGAATTCCCTTTTGGGAATCCCCGAAAACGACCTTCCTTTTTTGAACCCATTTATAAAGAACTCCAAAAAAAAGTTAGAAAAGTGAAAAAGGATTTCTTTCTACTTATAAAAGTTTCAAAAGAAAAAACAAGATGGATCATTAAAATACTTCTAGTTCTAAAACGAATAATGAAGGAAATTCAAAAAGTAAACCCAATATTCTTATTTGAATTGAGCAAGGCGAAAGTATATGAAACGGCTGAAAATGGAAAAGATTCTGAAATAAATAATAAGATTATTCACAAATCAACCATTCAAATCCAATCCATGAATTGGACAAATTATTCACTCATAGAAAAAAAGATGAAAGATCTTTCTGATAGAACAATCACAATCAGGAATCAAATAGAACGAATCACAAAAGACAAGAAAAAAATAATTCTAACTTGTGATGATAAAAGATCGAAATCACAGAAACATATTTGGCAGATATTCCAAAGAATAAATATACGATTAATACGTAAATCACATTATTTTATGAAATCTCTGATTGAAAAAATATATATAGATATCTTGCTATGTATGATTACCATTCACAGGATCTATTTCCAACTTTTCTTTGAATCAACAAAAAAAATAATCAATAAATCCGTTTACAACGATCAAACAAATCAGGAAGGAATTGATGAAAGAGATCAAAATACAATGAACTTTTTTTCCACTATAAAAAAGTCCTTTTCAAATACTAATATTAGTAATAGTACTAAAATGTATTATGACTTATCCTCCTTGTCCCAAGCATATGTATTTTACAAATTATCACAAACCCAATTACTTAACAAGTATCAATTGAAATCTCTACTTCAATATCAGGGGACTTATCCTTTTATTAAGGATAAAATCAAGGATTATTGTATGACACGAGGAATATTTGATTACAATTCAAGACATAAGAAAATTCATAAGTCTGGAATGATTGAATGGAAAAACTGGTTAAAGGGGCATTATCAATACAATTTATCTCAAACCAAATGGTCGCGGTTAGTACCGCAAAAGTGGCGAAATAGAATCAATCAACGTTATAGGATTCAAAATAAGGACTCAATTAAAGCGGATTCATATAAAAAAGAAAAAGACCAATTAATTCATTACGTGAAACAAAATTACTATGCAGCAGATTCATTGACAAATCAAAAAGAAAAATGGAAAAAACACTACAGATATGATCTTTTATCACATAAATATATGAACTATGGGGATAAGGAGGATTTTTATATTTATGGGTCAAGATTACAAGTAAACGGAGTTCACAAAATTCCATATAATTTCAATAAACCAAAATCCGAATCATTTTATGTATTGGTAAGTACAGCTATTAGTGATTATCTAGAAGAAGGATATATTATTGATACGCATAAAAATCTAGATAGAAAATATTTTGATTGTCGAATTCTCCACTTTTGTCTTAGAAAAAATATCGATATTGAGACCTGGACCAATACACATATCGGTACCAAAATTGATAAAAATATTAAGACTGAAAAAAAAATCAACAACAAATTGAAAAAAAAAGATATTTTTTCTCTTATGATTCATCAAGAAATCAACCCATCCAATCAAAAAAGTATTTTTTTAAATTGGATGGGAATGAATCAAGAAAGAGTTTATCATACCATATCAAATCTAGAATCTTGGTTCTTCCCAGAATTTGTCTTACTTTTTGATGCATATAAGATTAAACCATGGATTATACCAATCAAATTACTTCTTTTTGACTTTTATTTTTATAAAAATAAAAGTCAAAATAAAAACATCAATATAAATAGAAAAAATAATCTTCAGATGATATCTCATCAAAAAAAATATCTTAAATTAGAAAATTCCAACCAACAAAAAAATGAGCAACAGGACCAAGTAAATCTTGTATCAGATCTACGAAAAGAAAACAAAAAAAAAGATATTGAAGAGAATTATGCGAGATCAGACATTACCATTAAAAAAGGTAAGAAGAAAAAACAATCCAAGAAAAACAAGGAAGCAGAACTAGATTTCTTCCTGAAAAAATATTTCCTTTTTCAATTAAGATGGGATGACTCCTTGAACCAAAGAATGATCAATAATATCAAGGTATATTGTCTCTTACTTAGACTGATAAATCCAAAAGAAATTGCTATATCCTCGATTCAAAGAGGAGAGATACATTTGGATGTAATGCTAATTCAGAAAGATCTAGCTCTTACAGAATTGATAAAAAAAGGAATATTAATTATCGAACCAATTCGTCTATCTATAAAAAGGGATGGAAAATTGATTATATATCAAACTATAAGTATTTCATTGGTCGAGAACAATAAACACCAAACTAATAGAAAATGCATAAAAAAAAGATATATTGATAAGAGGAATTTGGATAAACCCGTTGTACGATATGGGAATATGCTTGTGAATGGGGACACAAATTATTATGATTTCCTTGTTCCTGAAAATATTCTATCTCCTAGACGTCGCAGAGAATTGAGAATGTTAATTTGTTTCAATTCCCATAATTGGAATGTTACGGATAGAAATAGAAATCCATTATTTTGCAATGAAAACAACATAAGAAACTCTGGAAAATTTTTGGATGAGGACAAGCATCTTAATACAGATACAAATAAATTCATTAAATGCAAATTTGTTCTTTGGCCCAATTACCGATTAGAAGATTTAGCTTGTATGAATCGCTATTGGTTTGATACCAATAATGGCAGTCGTTTCAGTATGTCAAGGATACATATGTATCCACGATTTAGAATTATTTAATTTAATAGTATATTTCCTATATCATATATATCTATATTCCGTGACATTTTCGGTATATGAAAGCCGAAAGATGTATGCATATGCTATGTTATATTTTGGTAAATGATACAGATTGAATGGTGTATCCATTCAATTGGATATAGGAATAAATAAATTAGGGGAATCCTTTTAGATAGAAATAAATTCTTTTCTTTCGTTAATGCGGAAACATATTATCCCTTTCTATCCAAATCAAATTGCAAATTTGATTTGGATAAAATAAAGAAGTAGTATATGAATAAATCCAAATTTTTGTGTGTACTAGATTAAAATAACTGGCATAATTCCTTTTTTTATTTTTCCTGATCGGAAAAATCCATGAAAAAGAAAGAAAAAGGATAGAAAAATTTTTTATGGTAAAAAATTCATTCATTTCCATTATTCCACAAGAAGAAAAAGAAGAAAACAAAGGTTCTGTTGAATTTCAAGTATTCAGTTTCACCAATAAGATACGGAGACTTACTTCACATTTGGAATTGCACAAAAAAGATTTTTTATCGCAAAGGGGTCTACGAAAAATTCTAGGAAAACGTCAACGGTTGCTGGCTTATTTGTCAAAGAAAAATAGAGTACGTTATAAGAAATTAATTGGTCAGTTGGATATTCGAGAGCCAAAAACTCGTTAATTTAATCGTTTGAATTTTTTTTAGTAGTATTCAATTTTTCGTTTTGATGGGTCTCGTTTTGAGGAATTCATGGAATAATGAATTAAGGAAGAAAAGATATGACAGTACCGGTTACAAGAAAAGATCTCATGATAGTCAATATGGGGCCTCACCACCCATCAATGCATGGTGTTCTCCGACTAATCGTTACTCTCGATGGTGAAGATGTTATTGACTGTGAGCCTATATTGGGCTATTTACACAGAGGAATGGAAAAGATAGCGGAAAATCGAACAATTATACAATATCTACCTTATGTAACACGATGGGATTATTTAGCTACTATGTTCACAGAGGCAATAACCGTAAATGCGCCAGAACAATTGGAAAATGTTCAAGTACCTCAAAGAGCTAGCTATATCAGAGTAATTATGCTGGAATTGAGCCGTATAGCTTCTCATTTGTTATGGCTTGGACCTTTTATGGCGGATATCGGTGCACAGACTCCCTTTTTCTATATTTTCAGAGAAAGGGAATTGATATATGATCTATTCGAAGCCGCCACAGGTATGCGAATGATGCATAATTATTTCCGTATTGGAGGAGTAGCTGCTGATCTACCTTATGGATGGATAGATAAATGTTTGGATTTCTGCGATTATTCTTTAACAGGAGTTGTTGAATATCAAAAACTTATTACGTGGAATCCCATTTTTTTGGAACGAGTTGAAGGAGTGGGCATTATTGGTGGAGAAGAAGCTGTAAATTGGGGTTTATCAGGACCGATGTTACGAGCTTCTGGAATCCAATGGGATCTTCGTAAAGTTGATCATTATGAGTGTTACAATGAATTCGATTGGGAAGTCCAATGGCAAAAAGAAGGAGATTCATTAGCTCGTTATTTAGTACGAATCGGTGAAATGAAGGAATCCATAAAAATTATTCAACAGGCTCTAGAAGGAATTCCTGGAGGACCTTATGAAAATTTAGAAGTACGACGCTTTGATAGAGCAAAGAATTCCGAATGGAATGATTTTGAATATAGATTTATTAGTAAAAAACCTTCACCCAATTTTGAATTGTCAAAACAAGAACTTTATGTGAGAGTGGAAGCCCCAAAAGGAGAATTGGGAATTTATTTGATAGGAGATAATAGTGTTTTCCCCTGGAGATGGAAAATTCGTCCACCCGGTTTTATCAATTTGCAAATTCTTCCTCAGCTAGTTAAAAGAATGAAATTGGCTGATATCATGACGATATTGGGTAGTATAGATATCATTATGGGAGAAGTTGATCGCTGAAATGATAATTGATACGACAGAAGTACAAACTATCAATTCTTTTTCTACATCGGAATTTTTAAAAGAAGTGTATGGACTAATATGGATTGTACCCATTTTGACCCTTATATTGGGAATAACAATGGGGGTACTAGTAATTGTGTGGTTAGAAAGAGAAATATCTGCAGCGATACAACAACGTATTGGGCCCGAATATGCTGGCCCGTTGGGAATTCTTCAAGCTATAGCGGATGGGACTAAACTACTTTTTAAAGAGGACCTCCTCCCATCTCGAGGAGATATTCATTTGTTTAGTGTGGGACCGTCTATAGCGGTTATATCAATTCTACTAAGTTATTTAGTAATTCCTTTTGGGTATCGTCTTGTTTTAGCCGATCTCAGTATAGGTGTTTTTTTATGGATCGCCATTTCTAGTATTGCTCCTATTGGGCTTCTTATGTCAGGATATGGATCGAATAATAAATATTCCTTTTTAGGTGGTCTACGAGCTGCTGCTCAATCTATTAGTTATGAAATACCATTAACTCTATGTGTGTTATCAATATCTCTACGTGTGATTCGTTGGAATATGAACTTTGAACCTCTCTTCTAGAAATAAAAGAAAAAGGAAAGAGGTTCAATGTATTGAATAGATGTTTTCATTTTTTTTATTCAGCATTCGGGTTGATGAGTTAAACCAGATAGTTATATGAGTGAAACTAAACAGCTTCAAAATTTGTAGTAAGAAGAAACAATCTCATTCCCTATGTACAAGAATAAAGTTGAAGTAAAAATAAGCAGTGTAAACTGCTTACCCCAAGATTAAGATTTTTTTATTAGTCATCATATCTTGAAGCGGGCGCAAACAAAAGATCAACTGTATGGAGTTTCTACTACTGTCTCGTATGTATTACTATACCGGGGATCAATCAAAAGTCAGTGGACGGTTAGGAACACCAAGGTACACAAAGGATTAGTAATGGAGATAATGTAAGGTATCAAAAAAGAGGTATTTCTTCATAAAACGAATCATAATAAGGACTTGAAATTGGTAGAAATGATCAAGTAGTACTTCCCTACGATTCCGATCTAGAGTATGCTCCTATTCACTGGTTAAAGAAATGACTATCAAGAACGAATTAATCCTTTATTTTATTTTTTAGTATCCTCCTCTGAGACAGAAGAACAGGAAAAAAGAAATGGAATGCAGTAATTGAATGAATAATAAAAAAGGGGGATCCTTATTTATTCTTTTCTCTATCCGTATTCATACATATCGAATTCTTATCACGATTCATGAACTAATGACTAATTCTTTTTATTTTGTATTGATTGGTATAAGGAGTATTTTATTGAAATATTAAGTTATTACCGAACAAGGAGAAATTTTTATTGTAAAGGATGAGATCAATTCGGAAGCACTTTTTTTCTTATTCTAGCAGACAGAATTCCATTGGTCTAATTTGGGACTTTCCGACGTATCTTTATTCTATCTATCCAAAGATGGCGATAATACCGAACCCGTCCTTACATTTTTTTTGTGGCCATCGAGGAGCCGTATGAAGCTGAGGTCTCACGTACGGTTTTGAAATAGCGATGGGAACAGTGATGTTATTATCGACTATGATTATCTAACAGTTCAAGTACAGTTGATATAGTTGAAGCACAGTCAAAATATGGTTTTTGGGGGTGGAATCTGTGGCGTCAGCCTATAGGATTTATTGTTTTTCTAATTTCTTCTCTAGCCGAATGTGAGAGATTGCCCTTTGATTTACCAGAAGCGGAGGAGGAATTAGTAGCAGGTTATCAAACCGAGTATTCGGGTATCAAATACGGTTTATTTTATCTTGCTTCTTACCTAAATTTATTAGTTTCTTCATTATTTGTAACAGTTCTTTACTTAGGTGGGTGGAATTTATCTATTCCGTATATATCCATTTCTGAGCTTTTCGGAATAAATAAAATCGCCGGCATTTTTGGAATGACAATGGGTATCCTTATTACATTAACTAAAGCTTATTTGTTTCTCTTCATTTCTATCACAACAAGATGGACTTTACCTAGAATGAGAATGGACCAGTTATTAAATCTTGGATGGAAATTTCTTTTACCTATTTCTCTAGGTAATCTGTTATTAACAACTTCTTCCCAACTTGTTTCATTATAAATAAGAGAATACGATAACACTATTTTAGATTCATAATCTCTATCAAACAAGAGAAAGAAACGTCAAATTTTTCATGTATATCTACAATATGTTCCCTATGGTAATTGGGTCCATGAATTATGGTCAACAAACAATACGAGCTGCAAGGTACATTGGTCAAAGTTTCATAATTACCTTATCCCACACAAATCGTTTACCTGTAACTATTCAATATCCTTATGAAAAATCGATCACATCAGAGCGTTTCCGGGGTCGAATCCACTTTGAATTTGATAAATGTATTGCTTGTGAAGTATGTGTTCGTGTATGCCCGATAGATCTACCCGTTGTTGATTGGAGATTTGAAAGAGATATTAAAAAGAAACAATTACTTAATTATAGTATAGATTTTGGGGTTTGTATATTTTGTGGTAACTGTGTTGAGTATTGTCCAACAAATTGTTTATCAATGACTGAAGAATATGAACTTTCTACTTATGATCGTCACGAATTGAATTATAATCAAATTGCTTTGGGTCGATTACCAATCTCAATAATTGGAGATTACACAATTCAAACAGTTATGAATTCGACTCAAATAAAAATAGACAAAGATGAACCCTTTGATTCAAGAACAATTACCGATTACTAAGATTTTGTTTTGATATAAAGGATCCAAGCTTTTTATTTTGGGTAGTCAGTAACTACAAATAAAAACTAATGATTGTTGAGAATCACTCTTTGATTTAAACTTAAAATATATTTTTCGTGATGATTTCGAAATAGCAAATTTCAACTACTTTTTTCTTTTTTTTCTTTCGGATAAATATAACTAAAGTAAGGTTGGCCCGATAATTTTATCTATATCTACATTAATCCATATTCAAATTCAATTCAATTATAAATGTATCATATACAATATTATATACAAGAAAACAAAAATAGGGTAACCCCTTTTCCTTTCCTGGACCATTTATTTAGTAAAGTTAAAGTAAGGTCATGAAATAGTTAAAGTTATTTATTTTGTATTTTATACATAATGGATTTACCTGGACCAATACATGATATTCTTGTTGTATTTCTGGGGTCAATTCTTGTATTAGGGGGTCTGGGGGTAGTATTATTTACCAATCCAATTTATTCTGCCTTTTCATTGGGATTGGTTCTTGTTTGTATATCCTTATTCTATATTTCATCGAACTCCTATTTTGTAGCTGCCGCACAGCTCCTTATTTATGTGGGAGCCATAAATGTCTTGATCATATTTGCTGTAATGTTCATGAATGGTTCAGAATATTCCAATAATTCCTATTTTTGGACCATTGGAGATGGGGTCACTTCGATGGTTTGTACAACTATTCTTTTTTCACTAATTACTACTATCCCAGATACGTCATGGTACGGAATTATTTGGACTGCAAGATCAAACCAGATTATGGAACAGGACCTAATAAATAACGTTCAACAAATTGGGATTCATTTATCAACAGATTTTTATCTTCCGTTTGAACTCATTTCAATAATTCTTTTAGTTTCCTTGATAGGTGCAATTACTATGGCTCGACAATAAGCAATAAAAATACTTAACTTATAATGATTCCCAATTCTTAGAATTCTAACTAAATTCTAAATAAATAAATATAAATTTTTAGTTAAATCTATCTACCATCAATATCTTCTTTTGTTGTGTAATTGTTCTATTCTAATCAATTGAATCGGTTGAATTGTTGTTCATATTGAAATGAATCGAGATTGATAAGGAGTTAGTCAATGATGTTTGAGCATGTCCTTTTTTTGAGTGTTTATTTATTTTCTATCGGTATCTATGGATTGATCACAAGTCGAAACATGGTTAGAGCGCTTATGTGTCTTGAGCTTATACTAAATTCGGTTAATATCAATCTTGTAACATTTTCTGATATATTTGATAGTCGCCAATTAAAAGGAGACATTTTCTCAATCTTTGTTATAGCCATTGCAGCTGCTGAAGCAGCTATTGGACTTGCTATTGTTTCGTCGATCCATCGTAACAGAAAATCAACTCGTATTAATCAATCAAATTTGTTGAATAATTAGTGATAATCATCATAGATAATTTAAATAAAGACACATAAAAATATTTAATAGAATTGAAATACTATTTTTTATTGAATTTGAATGCAATTCAATAAAATTGAATTGCATTTTTATATTTATATTGAAATAATGATGACCAATTTGTTGGCCAATTAATTTGAATTCGCATGTGCAACTCGTATCATCATAATTGTTGAAACGAAAATCAAAGTGTCTTGACCTTTTCTCATAAACAGATTGATTTAAGAAATATATTGATTGTTTTTAATAAACCACTGTTTCGTCTGGTGTCTACAATATTACAATATATAATATATGATTCATTTACTACTAATTTTATTTGACCAGATCGAAAATCTTTTATGTTCAAAACTGTAATTTATAGATCCAATGTCACATTCAGTAAAAATTTATGATACATGTATAGGGTGTACTCAATGTGTACGAGCTTGCCCCACAGATGTATTGGAAATGATACCTTGGGACGGATGTAAAGCCAAGCAAATAGCTTCCGCGCCAAGAACCGAGGACTGTGTAGGTTGTAAGAGATGTGAATCTGCCTGCCCAACAGATTTTTTGAGTGTCCGTGTTTATTTAGGGCCTGAAACAACTCGCAGCATGGCTCTATCTTATTGATACGTTACAAAAAACTCCACTTGAATCATTTGTGATTCCTCTTTACCGACAAAAGCCCGTGCTCGACAAAATATATTATTTTGAGGGCGGGCTTTTCTGGTCAAAATGTATCTTGTCTTTATCACGAGTTATTTTCCTTGGTTAACAATACTTGTTGTTTTACCGATATTCGCGGGTTCCTCAATTTTCTTTTTCCCTCATAGAGGGAATAAGATGTTTAGGTGGTATACTTTATGTATATGCTTATTAGAACTCCTTCTAACGACTTATGCATTCTGTTATCATTTCCAATTGGATGATCCATTAATGCAATTGAAGGAAGATTCTAAATGGATAGATGTTTTTGATTTCCACTGGAGACTAGGAATCGATGGACTTTCCATAGGACCCATTTTACTGACAGGATTTATCACTACTTTAGCAACTTTAGCAGCTTGGCCAATTACTCGAAATTCGCGGTTGTTCTATTTCCTGATGCTAGCAATGTACAGCGGTCAAATAGGATTATTTTCCTCTCGAGACTTTTTACTTTTTTTCATCATGTGGGAGTTAGAATTAATTCCTGTTTACTTACTTTTATCCATGTGGGGGGGAAAGAAACGTCTCTACTCGGCTACAAAGTTTATTTTGTACACTGCAGGGGGTTCCATTTTTTTCTTAATAGGAGTTCTAGGTATGGGTTTATATGGTTCCAATGAACCAACATTAGATTTTGAAAGATTAATTAATCAATCATATCCTGTGGCATTGGAAATAATATTCTATTTTGGCTTCCTTATTGCTTATGCTGTCAAATTGCCGATTATACCCCTACATACATGGTTACCTGATACCCATGGAGAAGCACATTACAGTACATGTATGCTTTTAGCTGGAATCCTATTAAAAATGGGCGCATATGGATTGATTCGGATCAATATGGAATTACTACCCCACGCCCATTCTATATTTTCTCCTTGGTTGGTGATAATAGGAACAATGCAAATAATCTATGCAGCTTCAACTTCTCTTGGTCAACGTAATTTAAAAAAGAGAATAGCCTATTCCTCTGTATCTCACATGGGTTTCACAATTATAGGAATTGGTTCTATAACCGACATGGGACTCAATGGAGCTATTTTACAAATGCTCTCTCATGGATTTATTGGTGCTGCACTTTTTTTCTTGGCGGGAACGAGTTGTGATAGAACACGTCTTGTTTATCTCGAAGAAATGGGAGGGATATCTATCCCAATGCCAAAAACATTTACCATGTTCAGTAGCTTCTCGATGGCTTCTCTTGCATTGCCAGGAATGAGTGGTTTTGTTGCGGAATTTGTAGTATTTTTTGGACTAATTACTAGTACAAAATATCTTTTAATGCCAAAAATACTAATTACTTTTGTAATGGCAATTGGAATGATATTAACTCCTATTTATTTATTATCTATGTTACGTCAGATGTTTTATGGATACAAGCTATTTAATATTCCAAACTCTAATTTTTGGGATTCTGGACTACGAGAACTATTTCTTTCAATCTGTATCTTTCTACCCGTAATAAGTATTGGTATTTATCCCGATTTTGTTCTCTCGTTATCAGTTGACAAGGTACACGCTATCTTATCCAATTATTATCATAGATAGTGTTTCATTAATGAAACGGAAGGAAAGTCTTATAATTCTTTGAATTTAATATTTTGAAAATTGTTTGCTGTACTGTATAATGAAAAAAGAAATAAAATGAATAAGAATTGTAATTAGATACATCTCGAGTTTTTGAGAACCGTTTGAATCAAGGAATCATTCAAATTTAAATGGTTCTCAAAAACTCATAAAAACAAACTTTCATTATATATGGGATGATGTTTTTATCTTATGTATTCTTCATGTAGTTTATTCAATTAGATGTTTATGTGAATGAACCATAACTATGTAGACCTATTCCTAATAGATTGATCCCAAAATAGCATATCCAAATTATAAGAAATCCTATAGAAGCTACAAGTGCCGAATTCGTACCTTTCCAATTTATATTTGTTCTAGTATGTAAATAAATCGCGAATATGGTCCAAGTAATAAATGCCCAAGTTTCCTTGGGGTCCCAATTCCAATAGGATCCCCATGCCTCATTAGCCCATACTGCTCCACAAAGAATACCTATGGTTAAAAAGGTAAACCCTAGACTAATGACACGATAACTCCAATAATCCAAACGCTCAGTTAATTGATATTTGTAATAATTTTGAAATGAAGGAAAAGAAGTGTTTTTAAAAACACTTCTTTTTTCATTCAAATATTCAATCTCACCAAAGAAAAATGACTTAATTAATAAATTATTGTTTTTACAAAAAATTTCGATGTTTTTTCGAAATGTAATGACTAGAAGAGCGACTGATAATAATGATCCGCATAAAAGAGCTGCATAGCTCAATAACATCATGCTTACGTGCATCATTAACCACTGAGATTGTAGAGCAGGTACTAATATTGCAGATTGATGCATTTCAGTTGAAAGACCCGACATGGCAAAGCCTTGAGTAAAAATGGTACTTGGTGCAATTATTGTGCTTAAATCATTTTTAAGGTTACGTATCTTGGGAATCATATGAATAATGAAGAAACTACACGAAAGGAAGATTAATGACTCGTATAAATTACTTAATGGAAAATGTCCCGAAGAAATCCAACGAGAAACTAATAATCCTGTTATAGAGAAAAAGGTAGCTATCATCCCTTTTTCTGACGAATCACATAATCCTACAATTTTGTGGACTAATAAGGTCATCAAATGAATCGTAATCACAATTGAAATGATCGAAAAAGAGATATGAGTTAATATATGTTCTAAAGTCGCAAATATCATAAAAGGGGTCCCATTACAGAATTGGAAATCGCGAATTGAATACATTTTAGGATCTATTGTATCTCTTTTAGAAGATGCCGCCGCTCGGACTCGAACCGAGATGCTTTAGCACTGCTTCCTAAGAGCAGCGTGTCTACCGATTTCACCACGGCGGCTTACTTGAAATAATAATAGTCAATTCATGTTGAATCGTCGAGATTCAAGGATTCAATATAGTTTAGGAAACATTAATTAGAATCAATGAATAAAGACTGTTTTGTGGTTTAAATATTTGAATCTTCAATAAAATACCTACCTAGATCGTCGTGGGTTTTTTAACAATCAACTTTCACGTACTAGAAACTAAGTTCTCTCCAAACAGTTGGAACTCCATAGTTTTTTCTCGGTTGAGATATAAAACTATGTCTTTTTTTCTCTATTTTTTTTTTTCATTTATCCGATTTCATGGATTCAAATGAAATTGAGTTTTTTTTTTTCAATGAACAAAATCAAATAACTAGGATTTCATATCTATCACAATTTCATCATTAAATACAAATAATTTGTTACTTTTCTAATGATTTCGATACCTTAGTATATTAAAATTAAAGTATTAATATTCTTTATTGTGCATATAATTTATAATTTATGATACCGTTTACAAAACCAATTAAGTTTTGGGATAGGCATATAACAAAAGAGTTTCAATCTCTATCACAATTGTACTTTTCACAATAGAAAAGTACAATTGTGATAGGGAAAAAAATAATACTTAGAACCCAATATACAAAAAACTCTTATTCTATATATCACAGCAGTGAGTTCTAAGTAATATTGAGAAATTCAATACAGAAAAATACATTAGTTAACATTCATCTTACAAAATTTGAGGTTCTTTAGGCTATATCAATTGAGATTATTCTAAGACTTTATTATTTGTTTGTCGCACAAAAAAACTTTTTGAATGCCCGGTGGAAACCGATTTCGCTAAAGAAAAAGTTTTTACTGCAACTAAATATCCTTTTTTCTTCCAAATATTTCTACGAATACGTTTTTTTGACATAGAAGTACGTTTTTTTGGAACTGCCATTCAAAAAGGGGGGTTCCTCCTTTTATCGTTGTATGTGAAAGACATGTATTCTTCAAAATAGATCATTCTTTTTAGTTATTATCTATACTTATTTCGTGTATGTGGATAATTTTTAAAATATACTCTTTTTAATATACATTGTTTTTTTACTTTAACATATAAATATATAATAAACATACAAATATATATAATACAAATATATTTATATATACATGTATATGTGATATATATATCACATATACGTATGCGCGTGCATCACACATCACATATATAAATGACATGAGGGAAAAAAAAATGGAAGAAAATAAGGGAAAATGAAAATTGATTAAGTCCAGAGTGCTATGTCCATAATTCAAAGTAAGGAGTATCATAAGATTTCCGATAAACATAAGTTTTTTTTATTGGATTGAAATCCAATCAATCAGTTACACAACAAGTTAGGTAATTACTCCCCTCCCAAAATGAACTAGAAAATCTAGGTATTTTTTTTTAATTCGAATATAGATACTATGATCCATATTTGAATAAAAAAAGTACTCTTTTTTTGGTCTAACTCTTTTTCCTTACTATATTTAGTATACTATATAATATATTTATTATACTATTATAGTATAATAAATATGTTTATTAATCACAAAAAAAAATAAAAAAATCTACTAAATAATAGTAGTAAGAAAATTATTAAAAAATCTCATATTCCTTTAGTCTTTTCTTAGTTAAAATAACTACTAGGTAATCACCTTTACCTTTACATAGTTATTTGGTCATATTTTTTGACCAACCAATTGTCAATTTTGGAATATTTCAAATATATGAAAAAAAAAATCAGAATAATTAAGAATCCCAATATTTGACTTTTTTTTTCATATCTTTTTTTTTGTTGATTTCTTTTATTATTGTTCCTTTCTAAAAGGATAAAAAAGATAAGAATTGGTGAATCGAGAACAATTTGTAATTATAAGAAAAAAGAGTTTCTTTTCTTATGGAACATACATATCAATATGCGTGGATAATACCTTTTCTTCCACTTCCAGTTACTATGTCAATAGGATTTGGACTTCTACTTATTCCGACAGCAACAAAAAATATTCGTCGCATGTGGGCTTTTCCTAGTGTTTTACTCTTAAGTATAGCTATGGTGTTTTCAGCCAATCTGTCTATTCAACAAATAAATGGAAGTTTTATCTATCAATATCTATGGTCTTGGACCATCAATAATGATTTTTCCTTAGAGTTTGGGTACTTGATCGATCCACTTACTTCTATTATGTCAATACTAATTACTACTGTTGGAATCATGGTTCTTATTTATAGTGACAAGTATATGTATCACGATCAAGGATATTTGAGATTTTTTGCTTATATGAGTTTTTTTAATACTTCTATGCTGGGATTAGTTACTAGTTCAAATTTGATACAAATTTATATTTTTTGGGAACTTGTGGGAATGTGTTCTTATTTATTAATAGGGTTTTGGTTCACACGACCAATTGCAGCAAGTGCTTGTCAAAAAGCTTTTGTAACTAATCGTGTAGGGGATTTTGGTTTATTGTTAGGAATCTTAGGTTTTTATTGGATAACAGGTAGTTTAGAATTTCGGTATTTGCTCGAAATAACTAATAACTTAATCCAGAATAATGGGGTCAATTCTTTATTTGCTACTTTGTGTGCTTCTTTATTATTCGTCGGTGCGGTTGCTAAATCCGCACAATTCCCCCTTCACGTATGGTTACCTGATGCTATGGAAGGACCCACTCCTATTTCGGCTCTTATACACGCTGCTACTATGGTAGCAGCAGGAATTTTTCTTGTAGCTCGGCTTCTTCCTCTTTTCATAGTCATACCTTATATAATGAATTTCATTTCTTTAATAGGTGTAATAACACTATTATTAGGGGCTACTTTGACCCTTGCTCAAAGAGACATTAAAAAAAGCTTAGCCTATTCTACAATGTCTCAATTGGGTTATATTATGTTAGCTCTAGGTATAGGTTCTTATCGAGCTGCTTTATTCCATTTGATCACTCATGCCTATTCAAAAGCTTTATTGTTTTTGGGATCCGGATCTATTATTCATTCAATGGAACCTATTGTTGGATATTCACCAGATAAAAGTCAGAATATGGTTCTTATGGGTGGTTTAACAAGATATGTTCCAATTACAAGAACTACTTTTTTATTGGGTACACTTTCTCTTTGTGGTATTCCACCTCTTGCTTGTTTTTGGTCTAAAGATGACATTCTTAATGATAGTTGGTTGTATTCACCAATTTTCGCAGTAATAGCTTATTTCACAGCAGGATTAACGGCATTTTATATGTTTCGGGTATATTTACTTACCTTTGATGGGTATTTACGCGTTCATTTTAAAAATTACAGTAGCACGAAAAATGGTTCGTTCTATTCCATATCTCTATGGGGAAAAGGAACTCCAAGAGGAGTCAATCCAAATTTACTTTTATCAACAATGAATAAAAAGGTTTCTTTTTTTGCAAAAGAAAAATCGAAAATTGATAATAATGTAAGAAATAGGATACGATACTTTAGTACTTACTTTGGAAATAAATACACTTCCATGTATCCTCACGAATCGGACAATACTATGCTATTTCCTCTTCTTGTATTAGTACTATTTACTTTGTTGGTTGGATCAATAGGAATTTCTTTTGATCAAGGAGTAATAGATTTTGATATATTATCGAAATGGTTAACCCCATCAACAAATCTTTTACATTCAAGTTCTAATTATTCTGTAAATTTGGATGAATTTTTTACAAATGCAATTTTTTCAGTAAGTATAGCAATTTTCGGACTATTCATAGCATATATTTTATATGGATCCGCTTATTCATTTTTCCAGAATTTGGATTTTATCAATTCATTTGTAAAAGGGGGTCCTAAAAGAATTCTTGTGGACCGAATAAAAAATGTGATATACAATTGGTCATATAATCGTGGTTACATAGATATTTTTTATACTAGAGTTTTTACCGTGGGGATAAGAGGATTAACCAAACTAACTCAGTTTTTTGATAGACGTATAATTGATGGAATTACAAATGGTGTTGGTGTTGCAAGTTTTTTTATAGGGGAAGGGGTTAAATATATGGGAGGTGGACGAATCTCGTCTTATCTATTCTTGTATTTATCTTATGTATCAATATTTTTATTTATTTTTTTATTTATAAAAAAATAA